TCTTGTAAAATATGAGCAACACCAAATCCCTCCAATGCCCAAACCTCCATTTCGCCTACCCGTTGTCCTCCCTGTTTGGCCCTTCCTCGAAGTGGTTGTTGCGTAACAAGTGCATAATGTCCACTGGAACGTCCATGTATTTTATCATCAACTTGATGAATTAATTTCAAGATATAAGGCTTTCCCATTATAGCAGGCTGTTTAAAAGAATTTCCTGTTCTTCCATCAAATATTCTGCTTTTTCCAGGATACTCGGGTTCAAATATCCATGGATTCGATGTTTGTTTACTGGCTTCATATAATTCAGAAAACACTAGTTTTCTTGAAGCTTCTTGTTCATATCGCTCATCAAAAGGTGTTATTCGATAATGTCTATCTAGCACACCTCCCGCTAATCCAAGTGAGCATTCAAATATTTGTCCTACATTCATTCGTGAAGGTACCCCTAATGGATTGAAGACCATATCAACAGGTCTTCCATCTTGCAAATAAGGCATATCCTGTCTAGACAAAATCTTTGAAACAATACCTTTATTTCCATGTCTCCCCGCCACTTTATCACCTACTTTAATTTCACGTTTCTGTAAAATATATATACGAATCGTTTCTGGATTATAACAGGAACCCCCCTTTTTTTGGATCCATCTCACATCAATAACTCGACCCCTACAGCCTATAGGTAGTTTTAGACAAGTTTCCTTTGAGGTGGATACCTGAATGCCAAGTATAGCTCGTAATAATCTATCTTCTGGGGAATACGAGGATTCTTTCGTCATTTGAGGCGTTAATTTACCCACTAAAATATCGCCTGTTTCTACCCACGACCCCAGGATCACAATTCCATTTTTGTCTAAATTTCGGAGTAAATGGGCTTCTAGGTGTGGAATTTTCTTAGTGATTCTTTCAGAACCATAACTTGTCATATGAGTCTGAATTTCATATTTCCGTATGTGAAAAGAAGTATAAATATCTTCATAGACCAGACGCTCACTAATGAGTACAGCATCTTCAGAATTGTAACCTTCCCATGGCATATAAGCTACTAATACGTTTTTTCCTAAAGCGAGTTCGCCACCAACTGTAGCAGCACCATCCGCTAAAATTTGTCCCTTTTTAATCCGTTTACCTCGCTCAACCCGGGGCTTTTGATGCCTGCAAGTATTTTTGTTGGAACGTTGATATATAGTTAAGGGAATGGTTAGAGTATCGCCATTACCAAATAAAAATATCTTGTCAGTATCGGTATAAATGATGTTTCCCTCGTGTTCGGCTATAGCGGAAACTCCTGAATCTAAAGCTACTTGGCGTTCCAATCCAGTTCCAACAATGCATTTTTCGGACCGAGAAAGCGGAACTGCTTGACGTTGCATATTAGAACTCATTAAAGCTCGATTCGCATCATTATGTTCGATAAAAGGAATGAGAGAAGCTCCAATAGAAAAATATTGGAAGGGAAAAATACTTCGAAGATGAACCTGTTCCCATGCAATCGAAAGAAATTCTTGACGGTATCGGGCTGGAACAATCTGTTCCTCCTGAATATCTCGATTAAGTGCTAAAGAATTTCCTGTTGCTACCATATAGTATTCATCGCTACTTGGTGATAAATAAAGCATACGTATTCTTTTCGATCTCTCAGAGATTTCATAAAATGGACTTTCTATAGACCCCCAACTACCAATCCTCACATGAATTGCTAGGGATCCAATAAGTCCAACATTGATTCCTTCAGACGTGTCAATTGGACAAATGCGTCCATAGTGACTGGGGTGGATATCTCGTATCCGAAAACTAGCAGTTCGCCCTGTCAATCCTCCAGGACCCAAATAACTTAATTTCCTCCCATGAACTATTTGAGTCAATGGATTGGTTTGATCCAAAACTTGAGATAATGGATGTAATCCAAAAAAAGATTCAAAAGTAGTTGTTAATGGAGTTGAAGTCACCAAATTCTGAGGAGTCGGTATCAATTTATGTCGAATTGCTCCACATATAGTTCCTCTAACCATATTTTCTAAACGAACCAGGGCCAATCCAAATTGATCTTGTAATAGATCTGCTACGGAACGAATACGTTTATTTTTCAAATGATTTATATCGTCAAGTACGCCCATTCCAAATTTCATTCCAATCAAATGATCCGCAGCTGTCAATATATCTCGTGGTAATAAAAATGTATTGTTCTGAGGTATATCAAGATTAAGCTTTTGGTTCATATTTCGTCGACCAATCCTTCCCAATTCACACCTTTGTTGAAAAAATTTTTTTTGTAATTCTTTACATAAAGATTCGGAAAATACTGGATCTCCACCAACACAAGCAAATTGTCTATAAAACTCCAAAATGGCATTTTCTTTTGACCCTATTTTTTTTTTATCCTTCTCATTTAGGAAAGACACGAAAATTTCAGGATAACAAACATTCTCTAGAATTTCGCTTAAATTCGAACCCATAGCTGATGATAGAACTAGAATAGATATTTTCTGTTTCCTACTCACACGAGCCCATATCCTTGCTTTTCTATCAATCTCTAATTCTAATCTCCCCCCCCAATCTGATATTATGGTGCCCGTATACACCGAAATTCCGTTAGGGTCCAATTCTGAACGATAATAGATACCGGGACTTTGCAATATTTGATTGATTACAATTCGGTATATTCCATTTACTATAGAAGTTCCCAGAGAATTCATTAAAGGAATATTTCCAACAAAAATAGTTTGTTCTTGTATGTCCCTACAACTTTTCCAAATTAATCCCGCGGATACATATAATTCAGCAGAATATGTAAGCGATTCATATACAGCATCTTTTTCGTTTATCAAGGGTTCTAATAATTGATATGTTTCTACAAATAATTGAAATTCAATTTCTTGATCTGTATCCTCAATTTTTGGAAATTTGAAAAGCCCCTCTGTTAAGCCCTGATCAATGAATCTACAAAACCCTTCAAATTGTATCTGATTCAATCCAGGTAGTGTAGACATTCCTTCATTTTCATTTCCAAGCATTTTTAACTTCCCCGTGAATTTTATAGAAAAATATTCCACCATTTGCTGTCATTCTTCATCAAATCACATGAATCAATTTAGTAATAATGGAATTTCTGTTCTTTTTACTGAATTACATGAAATTTTACCTAACTCCGTGTATGAAATCCTTATTAGTGTATCAAATACTTATTATGAAAAGAGGAATAAATAAATATCTAATTTTACACTCAACTTCGAAGGAAGGAAGTTGTAACAAAACAAACAGATAGAATCGAAATTCGAATCTAAAAATGGAAATGAATGGAAAAATTCGACCTGGATTTCAAGGTTTTTTTAAGGAATATAAAAAAAATGCATTCCATTTCTATCATTATTATGATATTACATATTCAAGTTCAATTGGATACCAGAAAAAAATGAATTCGGGATTTGTTCTGTTCAATGAGATAAGGATCTAATCTAATAATCCGAAACAATATAGAATTCATTTTTTTTTTTAACTTAACCTTTTTTTATTGTTCAAAAAAGAATTCGAAAAAGGAGAGAAACATTTTTAACTTTTTTTGGGGAATACGATTAGAGTGTGTAATAAGACTTGTATATATTAATATAGATCGAATTCCAGCTATAGTTAGCTATGTATACCTATATCTATATATATATAGATAGAATAGATAGATCGGTGTCTAACTTTATTGCAGTCATATCCGTTCGGGACAACACATAACACGTCGTGTTAATTTTGTATTTGATATTAAATAGATTGAATAGACAAATTGAAAAAAGGGGGTGGGAGAAGCGCCAGAATTTTTTTTTTGAGAATTACGTATCCGTATAGTATAGGTATTATATAAATATATGGATAAGATACCCGATTAGATAATACTTGTGTAACAATTCCAATTTAAGTTCTAGGGTTTACATATACTGACAGTTGCTGTTATAATTAGAATGAAGAAACTTTTTTCAATAAAAAAAAAGAAATATTGGTTGGTTATGTATCCCATTTTTTTTCTTATTTCACTAAATATCTCATTAAGAAAAAAACATTTGATATTCAAATATTCAAGAATCATTCATAAATTAATAGTTAACGGTTGCAATTTGTCCCGATATTTTTTTCTTTTGTAACAGAAGGTGTAAGCTTGTTTTTTATTTCAAAAGAAAAAGGGGATATTCTCATATACTTCATATATATACTGGTACTGGCGGCATGGCCGAGTGGTAAGGCGGGGGACTGCAAATCCTTTTTCCCCAGTTCAAATCCGGGTGTCGCCTGATCGACAAGAGATTTGAAATATTGTATTACGTTTTTTTATAGAAAACTTTTTTTCCAACAGAAGCAATCGAGGGAAAAGGATTCTTGAGACTTGGTAATCTGTCTTGATTCTTTTTTTTATTTACTTAATTAAATAGGGGATAAAAGATAAGTTTTATTATTCCTACCTGTTAGTAACATTTATTTCCTTAAAACTTCCTTGGAAGTTTTCGGATATTTTGTTTATACGTTTATACTTAATGTTTTCCGATTTTACTAAAAAAAAAGAATATAAAAGAACTTTTTACTTTTTAGATGTTCTAATAGAGTGGATTCTAGTTTTTCGTCAATGGTGTTAGCCCAGAATCCTTTTTTGACTCTGTACCAACAATTCCACTATTATTATAGTATTTTTAGTGAATAATCCAAAAATAATACAAGAAAAATTTTTGAACAATTTGGAACAATAAATAAAATTCCTTCATATTGATAGAGATAGGAGACAAAATTTACATGGATATAGTAAGTCTTGCTTGGGCTGCTTTAATGGTAGTTTTTTCTTTTTCCCTTTCCCTCGTGGTATGGGGAAGAAGTGGACTATAAGGGTACTAATAATGAAATTAAGGGATCTAAAGTACCAATTTTGTTTTCTAGCTGGGTTTTCCAATTTTGGAACTGTTGAATTTTAGTATTTAATTTATACTAATGAATTGAATTCAAATATAAAATATATCGACATTTCAGAGTTG